CCATTTGAATTCATTTCGATAATTCTTTTAGTCGCTTTGATAGGCGCAATTGCCGTAGCGCGCCAGTAATAAATCTCTAGAATTAGCAACAGTAATCCAAATTTAATTCTGTTCTGTGTTATTACATTTTTTTATCTTCAATTTTTAAATAGGTATTGGTTATGTCTAAAACCCAAAATAGAAATTATTTTACTTTTATTTAATCTATTACCAATACAATATATTCCTTTGTTCCGGACTTTATATTCTAGTCAATTGAATCTGTTGAATTGTTGTTCAGTTCATATTGAAATGAATCCAAATTGATAAGGAGTTAGTCAATGATGCTCGAGCATGTACTTGTTTTGAGTGCCTACTTATTTTCTATCGGTATCTATGGATTGATCACGAGCCGGAATATGGTTAGAGCCCTTATGTGTCTTGAACTTATACTGAATGCGGTTAATATAAATTTCGTAACATTTTCTGATTTTTTTGATAGTCGGCAATTAAAAGGAAATGTTTTCTCAATTTTTGTTATAGCTATTGCCGCCGCTGAAGCAGCTATTGGACCGGCTATTGTTTCGTCAATTTATCGTAACAGAAAATCAACTCGTATCAATCAATCGAATTTGTTGAATAAGTAGTATTGTATTAATCATTGAAATTTGAATATTCATAAATTCGAATTAAATGACCATACATTAAATCTAATCCATGTTTTCGAAAATGTAAGAAATCAAAGTATCTTGGCTCTATCGCATGAGTCGATCCAGAAGTAGATTGTTTCCAAATTTCTGGTAAATTATTGATTCATCTGGTGTCTAAATATATGAGTCATTTACAAGTTTACTAGATCGAAAATTTCTGACGTTCAAAAATTTATAGATTCAATGTCACATTCAGTAAAGATTTATGATACGTGTATAGGGTGTACTCAATGTGTGCGAGCCTGCCCAACCGATGTATTAGAAATGATACCTTGGGACGGATGTAAAGCTAAGCAAATCGCTTCTGCTCCAAGAACAGAGGACTGTGTTGGTTGTAAGAGATGTGAATCCGCCTGCCCAACGGATTTCTTGAGTGTTCGCGTTTATTTATGGCATGAAACAACTCGAAGTATGGGTCTAGCTTATTAATACGTTCCAGAAAACCCTACTCGAATACATTTGATTTTTTTACCCTTACCGACAAAAACCCGCGCTCAAAATATATTTATTTCGAGCACGGGTTTTTCTGGTCCAAGTTTATTTTGTTTTTACCATGAATAATTTTCCTTGGTTAACGCTAATTGTAGTTTTGCCAATATCCGCGGGTTCCTTAATTTTCTTTCTTCCTCATAGAGGAAATAAGGTAATAAGGTGGTATACTATATGTATATGTATACTTGAACTCCTTCTAACAACCTATGCATTCGGTTATCGTTTCCAATTGGATGATCCGTTAATGCAGCTAACGGAGAATTATAAATGGATCCATTTTTTTGATTTTTACTGGAGGTTGGGAATAGATGGAATTTCTATAGGACCCATTTTACTGACAGGATTTATCACAACTTTAGCTACTTTAGCGGCTTGGCCCGTTACTCGAGATTCCCGACTATTTCATTTCCTAATGTTAGCAATGTATAGCGGTCAAATAGGACCATTCTCTTCTCAAGACCTTTTACTTTTTTTCATCATGTGGGAGTTAGAATTAATCCCCGTTTATCTACTTCTATCCATGTGGGGGGGAAAGAAACGTTTGTATTCAGCTACAAAATTTATTTTGTACACTGCCGGAGGTTCCGTTTTTTTATTAATGGGAGTTCTAGGTATTGGTTTATATGGTTCCAATGAACCGACATTAAATTTTGAAACATCAGCTAATCAATCATATCCTGTAGCACTAGAAATAATATTCTATATTGGATTTCTTATTGCTTTTGCTGTCAAATCACCGATCATACCCTTACACACATGGTTACCAGACACCCATGGAGAGGCACATTATAGTACTTGTATGCTTTTAGCCGGAATCTTATTAAAAATGGGAGCGTATGGATTGGTTCGGATCAATATGGAATTATTACCCCATGCCCATTCTATATTTTCTCCCTGGTTGATGATAGTAGGCACAATTCAAATAATCTATGCAGCTTCAACATCTCCCGGTCAGCGTAATTTAAAAAAAAGAATAGCCTATTCCTCTGTATCTCATATGGGTTTCATAATTATAGGAATTGGTTCTATAAGCGATACAGGGCTCAATGGGGCCATTTTACAAATAATTTCTCACGGATTTATTGGCGCTGCGCTTTTTTTCTTGGCCGGAACGAGTTATGATAGAATACGACTTGTTTATCTCGACGAAATGGGCGGAATGGCTATCGCAATTCCAAAAATATTCACGACTTTCAGTATCTTATCAATGGCTTCGCTTGCATTACCGGGCATGAGCGGTTTTGTTGCCGAATTGATAGTTTTTTTTGGAATACTTACTAGCCAAAAATATCTTTTAATGACAAAAGTATTAATTACTTTTGTAATGGCAATTGGAATGATATTAACTCCTATTTATTCATTATCTATGTTACGCCAGATGTTCTATGGATACAAGCTTTTTAATGCCCCAAACTCTTATTTTTTTGATTCTGGACCGCGAGAGTTATTTGTTTCGATTTCTATCCTTTTACCTGTAATAGGTATTGGTATTTATCCCGATTTCGTTTTCGCATTATCAGTTGACAAGGTCGAAGCTATTATATCGAATTATTTTTATAGATAGTTTTTGTGAATAAACCAAAATATAAAATACGATTATTTTTAAAATCGTTCATTGTACAATAAAAAAAGTTTTTTTCTGCTCTTAAGTTAAATAAAAAATTGGAATTCTATTATAACCATATAACCAGATATTTTTGACATTTTCGAGAACCATTTGAATCAAGTAATGGAAATGGAATGATTCAAATGGTTCTTGATGGTTTTCATATATATACGTATGCTGTCCTATGCTTCTAGTTATCAAGTACTTTATTCAATTCAATTAGATAGTAATGTAAATGAACCATAACTATGCAACCCTATTCCTAATAGATTAACTCCAAAATAGCATATCCAAATTATAAAAAAGCCCATTGAGGCCACAATTGCAGAATTTACACTTTCCAAATTTTTATTTGTTCTAATATGTAAATAAATCGCAAATACGGTCCAAGTAATAAATGCCCAAGTCTCTTTTGGATCCCAATTCCAATAGGATCCCCATGCTTCATTAGCCCATACTGCTCCCGAAAGAATACCTATGGTTAAAAGGATAAACCCCAAACTAATAATACGATAACTCCATCGATCCAATTGTTGAATTAATTGATACCTGTAATAATTCTGAGAAGAAATCAAAGAAGTGTTTTGTAAGACATTGTTTCTTTCATTCACGTATTGAATCTCACCAAAGGAAAATAACTCAGTTAATAAATTTTTGCTTTTACTAAAAATCCTTATGAATTTTCGAAATGTAATGACTAGAAGAGCTAGTGATAATAATGATCCACACAAAAGAGCTGCATAGCCCAATACCATCATACTTACGTGCATCATTAACCAATGGGATTGGAGAGCAGGTACTAATATTGCGGATTGATGCATTTCAGTTAAAAGACCCGAAGTAGCGAAACCCTGGGTAAAAATAGCACTTGGCGCGGTTATTGCGCTTAAATGGGTTTTTTGTTTTTTAAAATACGGAATCATATGAATAATGGAAAAACCCCACGAAAGAAAAATTAATGATTCATATAAATCGCTTAATGGTAAATGCCCAAAATAAATCCAACGAGTAACTAACAATCCTGTTATGCAGAAAAAAGTAGCTATCATCCCCTTTTCTGATGAATCATATAGTCCTACGATTTCATCGACTAATAAAGTTATCAAATGAATTGTAATTACAATTGAAATGATTGAAAAGGATATATGAGTTAATATACGCTCTAAAGTTGAAAATATCATAAAAATTATTAAAAACGGGGGGCCTCGATTATAGGAATTGAAATCGGGAATTGAATTCATTATAGGGCTTATTCTTTTAGAAAAAGCCATGCCGCCACTCGGACTCGAACCGAGATGCTCTAGCACTGCTTCCTAAGAGCAGCGTGTCTACCGATTTCACCATAGCGGCTTATTCGAAATCATAATAACCTATTTTTATTCAATCGTCGAGATTGAGGCGGTTAGTTCAATATTTTTTTAGGAAACATTCAAATTGATGACTAAAAGTTTGTTTCAAATCGTTTTTTTTATTATTTATTTATTATTTTCATTTTAGGGTATCCGTTTTTTTAACTTAACTAACAACGGAACGGGATTTTTCGTTTCGTAGTTTATTACTCTACGGTCTCCTGAAAATAAAACGGAACGTTTGTAACTAGATAATTTTGACTTCAATCCATGGATAGAACTAAAAATAAAAATGGATTATCGAGTCAAGTCGATGGGGAAGGTGAGAATCCCCATCTTGAAAATGATAAAGCATACCAAAACCAAAGGTGAAACCTTGTGCTTGCGTTTATTCTTTTTCAAACAAAAGAATACCATTCATTTTTTAAATTCAGTAGACAACCGAATTCTTATTTCTACTAAAAAAACAAAATGAATTCAATTTAATATTGTTATTGATCAGGTTAAAACATTAGAGAAGGGAAATCATTTTTTTTTATTAAATGAAATAGTAATTTAAGTAATTTATTAAATAGTAATTTAGATTATTTTACTATTATTAGATTATTTTACTATATATTATTCTATTATTATTCTTCTATTATTTATAGAATTTATATTCTATTATTTTTATAACCTCTAAATTTTAGAAAAAAAAACTTATAAATAAATAAAAAAAATTATAACAAAAATTAGACTCTTTTTCGAATTAGACCGATCCAGATTTTTTAGTCTATTGGTTTATTATTTATTTGTCACATAAAAAAAACTTTTTGAGCTACCGGTAGAAAGAGATTTCGCTAACGAAAAAGCTTTCAATGCTGCCCAATACCCCTTCCTTTTCCAACTATTTTTACGAATACGTTTTTTTGAACTAGAGGTGCGCTTTTTTGGAACTGCCATTAAAAAATGATAATAGGTTCGTCGGTTGGATGTGAAAGACATCTATTGTTCAAAATCAATTGTTCTTTACTATATCTCTATCTAGTTATTCTCTAAATAACACTCCCAAGGTTTATATCGTCTAAAATATTACTAAGAACAATAAGATCTACTATGCCAAATAGAATAGATTGAAGTTGATAAAATCAAATTCAAATCAAAAAAATACAAACAAAGGGGTTGCGTGTTTGCTTTCTTTTTTTGTCATGTTACATTCTTACATGTAATAAAATACATCGAAAGGTTTAAAAACCCAATACCTCTCCTAAAAAAACTTTAATAATTTTTATTTTTCTATTATATTAATTAAATTGGTCAAGTTCGAAGAAAAAGTACACTTAATTTTCAAACTCGAATGAGCCTAGTAGTTAATCGATTAAAATATACAAAAAACTTTCTAAAAGACGTTTTATTGGCCCCTCCGTTTTTATTTTACATAAAAAAAGTGTGGGATAGCATTTCCTACAAATAGCTTTTATTGTAATTGTAATGGAAGACAATCAATTAGTTCTAAAATGAATTCGTTAATGATTGGGAATAAAATAACCCAACCAAACTGCAATAAATAGGTTTTGTTTTATGGGAAATAGGTTTTCTGGGTCAAGTTATGGTTCCTATGATTCGTATAAAATACTGTTTTTGTTGTCATTATTTATTCTTGCTCTATAGATATAAAAAAATTATTTTAATACGTAATAATTAGACCGAAAATGCAATTTTTCGTTTTTATCTTCATAAAATTTTACTTAAAAATGGAAATTTCATATTAACAATTCAATTCAATATTAAAAAGAAACTTAATAATAAACAAAGTACGTATTTATTTTTCACTCGTAACTTGTTCATATCATTTGACTAACCCTAACTCTTCATCTTCATTTGAAATATTTGAAGTAGTTTGTAAAGATTCCGAATAATTAAGGCTGGAAAATTCTATATTAAGTTTTATTTTATATATCTTAATTTTTTTATTAATCGATCGCTTTCAAAAGAAAAGAAATAAGAACCGGTGAATCAGAAACAATTAATTAAGATAATTTTTTTTTATTTATTTTTTTATGGAATATACATATCAATATTCATGGATCATACCGTTCATTCCACTTCCAGTTCCTATGTTAATAGGAGCAGGACTTCTACTTTTTCCAACGGCAACCAAAAATCTTCGCCGTATGTGGGCTTTTCCGAGTGTTTTATTATTAAGTATAGTTATGCTTTTTTCAGCCCATTTCTTTATTCAGCAACTAAATAACAATTCTGCCTATCAATCTGTATGGTCTTGGACCATCAATAATGGTTTTTCTTTAGAGTTTGGCTACTTGGTTGATCCACTTACTTCTATTATGTCAATATTAATCACAAGTGTTGGCATTATGGTTCTTATTTATAGTGACAATTATATGTCTCATGATCGGGGATATGTGAGATTTTTTGCTTATATGAGTTTTTCCAATACTTCAATGTTGGGATTAGTTACTAGTTCGAATTTAATACAAATTTATATTTTTTGGGAATTAGTTGGAATGTGTTCTTATCTATTAATAGGTTTTTGGTTCACCCGACCCAGTGCGGCGAATGCTTGTCAAAAAGCGTTTGTAACTAATCGTGTCGGGGATTTTGGGTTATTATTAGGAATTTTAGGTTTTTATTGGATAACAGGTAGTTTTGAATTTCGGGATTTGTTTGAAATATTCAAAAACTTGGTTTATAATAATGAAGTTAATCCTTTATTTGTTACTTTATGTGCCTTCCTATTATTTTCCGGCGCAGTTGCTAAATCTGCCCAATTTCCCCTTCATGTCTGGTTGCCCGATGCCATGGAAGGGCCTACCCCTATTTCGGCTCTTATCCATGCTGCTACCATGGTAGCAGCAGGAATTTTTCTTGTAGCTCGGCTTCTTCCTCTTTTCATAGTTATACCTTACATACTAAATCTAATATCTTTGATAGGTATAATAACATTGTTTTTAGGAGCTACTTTAGCTCTTGCTCAAAAAGATATTAAGAGAGGCTTAGCTTATTCTACAATGTCTCAATTGGGTTATATGATGTTAGCTTTAGGTATGGGTTCTTATCGAGCTGCTTTATTTCATTTGATTACTCATGCTTATTCGAAAGCATTGTTGTTTTTAGGATCTGGATCTATTATTCATTCGATGGAAGCCATTGTTGGATATTCTCCAGATAAAAGTCAGAATATGGTTCTTATGGGCGGTTTAAGAAAACATGTACCAATTACAAAAACTTCTTTTTTATTAGGTACACTTTCTCTTTGTGGTATTCCACCTCTTGCTTGTTTTTGGTCCAAAGATGAAATTCTTAATGATAGTTGGTTATATTCACCTATTTTTGCAATAATAGCTTATTCTACGGCAGGATTAAC